TCAGAAGATAAGTAATAGGTAGGGATGACAGGATTTGAACCCGTGACATTTTGTACCCAAAACAAACGCGCTACCAAACTGCGCTACATCCCTTTCAATTGGTCTACAGTGTCATTGTAGAGAATCCCTGCCTTGTTTTCCACATCTTTATTTCCTACATTGATATACACAAACTATCTTATCATTTCTTCCTTCTTCCTTTTGGTCTCATATATCATATAACAAACATATAATATGGTAAAAGACTTATATAAAGTATGAAATAAATATGAAATCTACCACAAAAAATTAATATTTTTTAGGAATTTAAGGCGGAAATGGACGTATTTTTTTCTTTAAATAAATATCTATTTTGTACATTTCAATTTGAATTAGGAACTCCGCGTACAAGTGGTAAGTCATTAACTACATATACACATCCGGTCATATATGTATTACCATTAGGTATTACAAATTACAATAAAATTACAATAACGAATACAGAAAGAGGAGTTTTTAAAATGCGAGATCTAAAAACATATCTCTCCGTGGCACCGGTAGTAAGTACTCTATGGTTCGGGGCTTTAGCAGGTTTATTGATAGAGATCAATCGTTTTTTTCCGGATGCGTTGATATTCCCCTTTTTTTCATTCTAGCTATTGATATGGGAAGGGGGAAGAAGATTAGAGATACAATCAAATATCTGTAACTAATCCCTACCCCTCCCTTCTTTTTTTCTTTGTTTTTTCTTTTTTTCTTTTTTTACTTATTCTTTCTAAAAAAAAAAAAACAAAGAAAAAGCGGTTTCACCCTCAGTGAAACTATGAACTCGGGCTCAGGCTCAAATTAAATTAATAATAGAACGGAAATGCGGTGGTTGGGGCAACAATATCATACAAGATACTTAACTGAAAATGAAATACTGTACGGCAATTAAAAATTATAAATATAGTTAGAAATCATTATATTACTTATTATTTATTACTATATTGATTGCAACAAAATATTTCTTTCATAATTTGATTTCGAGTTACCTGCTTCTATTTTTGTGTCCTTTCTTCTTCCTTGCTTCGGGTCGGAAAATTAAAGAATTGAGTGAATCAAAAACCAAAGGAGGTTCATGGCTAAGGGTAAAGATGTCCGAGTAACGGTTATTTTGGAATGTACCAGTTGTGTTCGAAATCGTGTTAATAAGGAATCAATGGGCATTTCCAGATATATTACTCAAAAGAATCGACACAATACGCCTAGTCGATTGGAATTGAGAAAATTCTGTCCCTGTTGTTACAAACATACGATTCATGGGGAGATAAAGAAATAGATCGAACCGATCGCTCGTGTGTCAGTCTTCCAAGGAAGATGAAAAATTACATATTATATATAACAATATATATATATAATTTTTTAAAATTTTTTTTTTATTTATTTAAATAGAAACAAATAAATATAAACAAACCAAATCCTATTTCGATCGGATCAAAGATGATGTAGAATTAAGAAATAGGATTGGGATTTTCAGGATAAGGAATAAACAAACCATGGATAAATCCAAGCGAATCTTTCTTAAATCTAAGCGATCTTTTCGTAGGCGTTTGCCTCCGATCCAATCGGGGGATCGAATTGATTATAGAAACATGAGTTTAATTAGTCGATTTATTAGCGAACAAGGAAAAATATTATCTAGACGGGTGAATAGATTGACCTTAAAACAACAACGATTAATTACTATTGCTATAAAACAAGCTCGTATTTTATCTCCGTTACCTTTTCTTAATAATGAGAAACAATTTGAAAGAAGCGAGTCAACCGCTAGAGCTGCTGGTCTTAGAACCAGAAAAAAAATAGGTTGACTCTTCAATTGAATTGAATCAAAATAAAATTCCAATCCAAACTCAAATGCGGATTGACGTTTTTTTTTTTTTGTTCGAAAAATCGTAAAATCGAAATGTCCTGTCGTAAGAAAAAAAATGGGAGAAGAGGAATAAATATTTTTTATTTAACGTCTTTCTTCATTTTGATGACTTTATCATATTTTATCATACTAATTTCTACTCTACCTTCCCAGAGTTCATTCTCCAGGGAACTCCATTTAAACTATTCCAACGGATTCCTTCCAATCTCTTTATTTTATGATCTCATTGGAAATCATATAAAGACAACTCTTATTTAATATAGCTATTTGTGCAAGTATTTTACGATTAAGAAGTAACTGTCTCTTGTACAGATTGTGTATAAATTTACTATAACTGAAGTATACTTTATTCTCGCGAATTACTGCATTTATCCGAGTGATCCACAACCGACGAAAATCTCTCTTTTGTCTACCTCTATCCCGATGAGCCGAAACCAAAGCTCTTATTTTCTGTTGAGTAATAGTACGAGTAAGTCTTGAATGAGCCCCTCGAAAGGTTGATGCAAATAAACGAATTTTTGTTCTACGTCTTCGAGCTATATACCCTCGTTTAATTCTGGTCATTGAATAAATGAAACTTTGATGAATAACTAATCGATTTCCTTTCTTTCAGTTATTCCCTTCCCGTATCCTAGTCTATTAATAACAAAACGGATTCTTCCAATGTATAAAATTTGAATTCCAATGGCTTTTGCTACTATAACCTTCCCGACCACGATTTTTTTTTTTTTTTCTAGGTGAAATGCCTAGAAAAAATTGTATTGATATTAGGTATCAAAAACACATAAAAGTAGTAAATATAAATGGATATAGTGGGTTCCATCGTTTCTATGGTTACTTCTTAAACGGTGAGGTCCTCTCTATACACCGGAGCCCTTCTTTCATTTAATCAATGTTATTGTTAACTTGTACAGTTCACACTCTTTGGCTCTACCCATAATTATCCAGTACGAGGTCTTTCACAATGAGATCTACTTATACAGTAACGGTATTTAATTATGAAGATTAGCTGAGTAGCTGACCCTGTTAGTCCGTTCTTGCAAGAGTAAGGCATAATTTTTCTGCTTTTTAAAATAGTATTTCCCCTGCTTAATGGATATCATTTGCTATCAATGGAGAATTCTTTCTCATCTTAAATTTAAAACGGAGTTGATTGGATTTGCACCAACGGAAACCATACATTTGATACCACAATAGAAGGATAGATCTTTTTGATTTTTAGATATTGAATGGAGTTCTTCCATTCTAGTCTATTCACTGGTACTGATCGTTGATACTGGATCAATTGTTTTCTTTCTTTTGTCCTAGCCCATGATCTGAACGAGTCGCACATACACCCTAGTACATGTTCCTCGTCGCTGAGGACATCCCCCAAGAGCGGGGGATTTCGTGACATTTCTGATTGGCTGTCTTGTGTTTCTAATAAGTTGTTTAATAGTTGGCATATTGAATCATATACATAATGGGCTGGTTTAGATCGATCTTAACCGGATGATTATGAATTATTTTATTTCTATATTAATAGATTAATGAATAGAATATTAAATCCGGTAAGAAGATAAAATCTCAAATCACCAATTCGTCTGAAATTTTTGTTATTTTTTATTTTTTATTCAGTCGCTACAAGATCAACAATTCCATGAGCTTGGGCTTCTGTTGCTGACATAAAAACATCTCTTTCCATATCTTCGGATACAACCCATAAGGGTTTGCCTGTCCTTTGTACATAAACCCTTGTGACGGTTTCGCGCAGCTTCAAAAGTTCTTCCGCTTCCAAGATAAATTCTCCCGTCTGTGCCTCATAAAAAGAACTAGCAGGTTGATGGATCATTACCCTGATGATATAACATAATAAATGTTTATTCTATCTCGCATGATGATAAGGTGAAGAGATAAAGAATAATAAAATATATAATTGAACAACCGTACAGGCATCTTTTACGCATTGCATACGGCTCTATAATGGAATTCGTTTTTACCTTACTTAAATATCAAATAAATTAAATATAGGGTCTATCAGACTCGGGTTGGTAAATGATCCAATAACCACCCTTCTTTTTGTTTTTGGAGTAGTTCAAAAATACTATGATGGCTCCGTTGCTTTATATATTTATTTCGTCTGTTATTTAGCAATCCCAAAGTTTCTTTTTTTTTTTTTTCAAATAAAAAAACAAGATTTTTTTTATTTTCATATTCTTTCATAACCTAAATATTGTTAAGAGCCTCCCGGCGTGAAAACAAAAAAGTTTGTGACGCTGAAATAGGCCTCCCGATAGATTAGATAAAATCGGAAATACCTTTTATCTCATACTACTCTTTCGATACATAATTTAAGGGTTAAAAAAATTTATCATATCGAATTCGAAGTGCCATGCTATTATTACTTAATATTCATATTTCATATAGCGCGAAGGCATAGTCTTCTTTTTTCTCTCAAATCAAATAAAAAACTCATTGGCGCCAAGCGTGAGGGAATGCTAGACGTTTGGTAATTTCTCCTCCGACCAGAATAAAAGATCCCATTGAAGCGGCTAATCCCATGCATATTGTCTGTATATCTGGTCGCACAAATTGCATAGTATCATAAATAGCTACTCCGGGTATTACCCATCCGCCAGGAGAATTTATAAACAAATATAGATCTTTGGTATCATCCTCTATACTGAGATATACCATAAGACCAATAAGTTGATTCGAGATCTCGCTATCAACCCCTTGGCCTAAAAAAAGTAATCGTTCTCGATAAAGTCGGTTGATTGGGATAAAGTTGTATCCCTTAGAAACCGTACATGCACCTTTTGATGCATACGGTTCAACAAAAATAACGAAAAAAAAAAAAAGAATCAATGTGTAGATGTAGATTCTAGCGCTTTCTTTTATTTTTTTTTTTTTTTTTCATACCAGGCTTTTAACTTATAAAAAGGGGCTTTTCTTTCATTTTTCAAAAAAGATGGGTTTTGGCCTGTTTTGTTTATCTATAAAAAAAAATTACTAAATTTATCTAACTAACTTTTCATTGATGTATTGTTTCATCGAGATACAATCTCAATCGCGATGTAATTTTCTTGTTCCTGAATGGGCTTCTTCAATTTTTTTAGGTTTATGCTCTACTCCGAGTAAAGATCCGCCCGATTTGGATTTGCACATATATGACAAATGCCCCAATACCACGTCCTTTTGCTACGACTTCCTTTTTACAATTTATTTCATGTCTTACAACAGATATTCAATGCATTCATCATATTACTCGATTGATTAACAGTTTGAGATCACTTCTATTATAAATATATAAAGAAATAGAATATGATAGAAATAGTAATCATAAATAGATTTTTTACCGGTTTTTTTCTAAACGGAGCCTGGATACTTCATTTTATTGGCCTAACCAAGATAACCATAAATTATTCTAATTGATAATATTAATCTGTATACCCTCCCGAAAAAATGGATCTAATTGAACTTCACGCTCCAAATTTTTGATAATTCAATCAATCTTTCTTGGGCGAAGGGGAGGATATCTCGATCGGGGAAGAGAATGGGGAAATACCATATGACCCAATATATCTGACAAGTCGCACTATACGTCAATCCACAATGCATCTTCCTCTCCAGGACTTCGAAAAGGTACTCTTGGAACACCAATAGGCATTAAATAAAAGAAAAATTAAGTACTATATCTCACTTTGATGTGAAAGCGTAACAATGGATTTAGTGTCCTACTAATATTGGCCTTTATCATATTTTATCCATAGATTGACTAAGTTTATAAAAAAAGATAAAGATAAAGAAGACAAAATGAATAAAGGAAAATTATTACAAATAAGTCCTTTGAATGATGAACAAATATATATATGCATTCACTCATATAAAATGGTATCAACTCCCCTACCATTGCGTATTGGTACTTATCGGGTGTAGAATAGATCTGCTTCTTTTTGTTCCTACGAACAAAATAGTTTCATTATTACTAAAAGTAATTGAAAAGAATCAAACAAATCAAACAAATATTAATTCTTTCCCCAAGATAATCCACTAAAAAGAGGGTCCACAGCATAGTTTTTTCCAATGCAATAAAGTTACATTGTGTCTATTTTTCATTGATAAAGGGGTATTTCCATGGGTTTGCCTTGGTATCGTGTTCATACCGTCGTATTGAATGATCCCGGTCGTTTGATTTCTGTCCATATAATGCATACAGCTCTGGTTGCTGGTTGGGCCGGTTCGATGGCTCTATACGAATTAGCAGTTTTTGATCCTTCTGATCCTGTTCTTGATCCAATGTGGAGACAGGGTATGTTCGTTATACCCTTCATGACTCGTTTAGGAATAACCAATTCATGGGGCGGTTGGAGTATCACAGGGGGTACTGTAACGAATCCGGGTATTTGGAGTTACGAAGGTGTGGCCGGGGCACATATTGTGTTTTCGGGCTTGTGCTTTTTGGCAGCTATCTGGCATTGGGTGTATTGGGATCTAGAAATATTTACTGATGAACGTACAGGAAAACCCTCTTTGGATTTGCCTAAGATCTTTGGAATTCATTTATTTCTATCAGGGGTGGCTTGCTTTGGTTTTGGTGCATTTCATGTAACAGGATTGTATGGTCCTGGAATATGGGTGTCCGATCCTTATGGACTAACTGGAAGGGTACAATCCGTAAATCCAGCGTGGGGTGTGGAGGGTTTTGATCCTTTTGTTCCGGGAGGAATAGCCTCTCATCATATTGCAGCAGGGACCTTGGGCATATTGGCGGGTCTATTCCATCTTAGTGTACGTCCACCTCAACGCCTATACAAAGGATTACGTATGGGAAATATTGAAACCGTCCTTTCCAGTAGTATTGCTGCTGTCTTTTTTGCCGCTTTTGTAGTTGCTGGAACTATGTGGTATGGTTCAGCAACTACCCCGATTGAATTATTTGGTCCCACTCGTTATCAATGGGATCAAGGATACTTCCAACAAGAAATATATCGAAGAATTGGTGCTGGGTTGGCTGAAAATCAAAGTTTATCTGAAGCTTGGTCTAAAATTCCCGAAAAACTAGCTTTTTATGATTACATCGGCAATAATCCGGCAAAGGGGGGGTTATTCAGAGCGGGCTCAATGGACAACGGGGATGGAATAGCTGTTGGGTGGTTAGGACATCCTATCTTTAGAGATAAAGAGGGGCGCGAACTTTTTGTACGTCGTATGCCTACTTTTTTTGAAACATTTCCGGTTGTTTTGGTAGACGGAGACGGAATTGTTAGAGCCGATGTTCCTTTTAGAAGGGCGGAATCTAAATATAGTGTCGAACAAGTAGGTGTAACTGTCGAGTTCTATGGCGGCGAACTCAACGGAGTCAGTTATAGCGATCCCGCTACTGTGAAAAAATATGCTAGACGTGCTCAATTGGGTGAGATTTTTGAATTAGATCGTGCTACTTTGAAATCCGATGGTGTTTTTCGTAGCAGTCCACGGGGTTGGTTTACTTTTGGACATGCTTCGTTTGCTTTGCTCTTCTTCTTCGGACACATTTGGCATGGTGCTAGAACCTTGTTTCGAGATGTTTTTGCTGGTATTGATCCAGATTTAGATGCTCAAGTGGAATTTGGAGCATTCCAAAAACTTGGAGATCCAACTACAAGAAGACAAGTAGTCTGATACAATATGCTTTGTTACTTGTTACTTTTCATTTTTATTTTCTTTTTGTGATTTTTAGATGGGGTACCAGATAAATCTTGATTTGAATCACTGCCTTTTCTTTGACTCTTGTTCTTTATTTATCCGGGAGACGATCCCAAATAAACAGGTATGGAAGCTATAATTGTAAACCACGATCGAATCTATGGAAGCATTGGTTTATACATTCCTTTTAGTCTCAACTCTAGGAATAATTTTTTTCGCTATCTTTTTTCGAGACCCGCCTAAAGTTCCAACTAAAAAGTAAAAAGGTGAAATGATTTGTCATTATCTGAATTGAAGTACGGATCCTCCCAATATTGGGAGGATCCGTACTTCAACTAGTCCCCGTGTTCCTCGAATGGATCTCTTAGTTGTTGAGAGGGTTGCCCAAAAGCAGTATATAAGGCGTACCCAGTAAAACTTACAAGTAAACCAGATAAAAAGATGGCAACTAGGGTTGCTGTTTCCATGATTATATAGTTTTAAGACATTATAAAGTTTTAAGACCACAATGGATCTATGATAAGATCATTTATTTACAACGGAATGGTATACAAAGTCAACAGATCTTACTGAATATAAAATATTATGGCTACACAAACCGTTGAAGGTAGTTCTAGATCTGGCCGCCCAAAACGAACTAATGCGGGGAGTTTATTGAAACCATTGAATTCAGAATATGGTAAAGTAGCTCCTGGGTGGGGAACTACTCCTTTGATGGGTCTCGCAATGGCTCTATTCGCGATATTCCTATCTATTATTTTGGAGATTTATAATTCTTCCATTTTACTGGATGGAATTTCAATGAATTAGATTCCCAAGAACCATTAACTGGCTTTTTCAATACAAAGTGAAGCGTTTAGGTTTCTGATTTTTATCCCATTCTATTTTGGTAGTTTGACCGTGGAATTTCTTTGTTTCTGTATTTCCGGAATATGAGTGTGTGACTTGGTATAAATGATCCTATGGATAGTACAGAGAATGGGTCTGTCATCTTGATAGAGATGGTTTTACTTCGTCGGATATTCATTCTAGTATCTGGAGCACGGAATATATGAAATAGATTACTATTAGAACTATGATTCATACTTAATAGTCAGACCTCGTGTCCGGACTTCAAAAAATTTTTTCAAAGAGTTAGAAGTTATAAATAGAAATATTTTGATTCTTTCAAACTTTCGTTTATGCTTATTTTGATCAAAGGACAAAACAAAGGTTTCTTTGGTTTGGATTTTTAGTCATTATATCTATTCATTGAATAAGTGATGATCCAATGGTTCTTACTCAGGGAATTTTGGGACTTAGACTTAGTTTGAAAGGGTTTTATTGAATCATCGTGGTTTTAGTATGAATCTGAGGTTTTAATCAATTCATAGGGTCTTAACAAGAGAATTCCTATCAATAATAAAGAAAACAGCAGTAAAGCCGCATTACACATAAATAACACCAAAGAAAATAGGTAAATAGAAGATTCAAGAGGCCTATAACGATCAATATATAGACGAATGAGCCGACTTGATTTTTTGGCATTATAACCACAAAGAAGAGCTTTCGGATTTTTATTCTTTAGTATCTTCAAAAAAAAATTGAATCATAAATCATAGAATTAAAAAATTTCAAACTTTATATTACACACATCCGTTAGAACTAGTATTTGGGTGTTTCTGTTTGAGCCGTACGAGATGAAATTTTCATATACGGTTCTCCGGGGGGGTCCCCTTGATTTACCTATCTCAATAAAATCTATGATTGGTTCGAAGAACGTCTTGAGATTCAGGCAATTGCCGATGATATAACTAGTAAATATGTTCCTCCTCACGTCAACATATTTTATTGTCTAGGGGGAATTACGCTTACTTGTTTTTTAGTACAAGTAGCTACCGGGTTTGCTATGACTTTTTATTATCGTCCGACCGTTACGGAGGCCTTTGCTTCTGTTCAATATATAATGACTGAAGCTAATTTTGGTTGGTTAATCCGATCAGTTCATCGATGGTCGGCAAGTATGATGGTCCTAATGATGATCCTGCACGTATTTCGCGTGTATCTCACCGGCGGCTTTAAAAAACCTCGTGAATTGACTTGGGTTACAGGTGTGGTTTTGGGTGTATTGACCGCATCTTTTGGTGTAACTGGTTATTCCTTACCTCGGGACCAAATTGGTTATTGGGCAGTAAAAATTGTAACAGGCGTACCAGACGCTATTCCTGTAATAGGCTCGCCTCTGGTAGAGTTATTACGCGGAAGTGCTAGTGTAGGACAATCCACTTTGACTCGTTTTTATAGTTTACACACTTTTGTATTACCTCTTCTTACCGCCGTATTTATGTTAATGCACTTCCCAATGATACGTAAGCAAGGTATTTCTGGTCCTTTATAAAGAATATATACCATCTTGTAATCAATCATCTATCACTTGGGGTAGGAACACTAGTATTTCATTGC